ATTGCAGGTAATGCCAGAATTTTCGATTTTGTGAGGATCAATCAAATAAGGTTTTCATTAGAAAAAGATTCTATAAAAGCAATGATAAATAGATACTAATAGAGCAAGAAAAGAAGGAAATAAAAAAACATAGTATAGAAAAGATATCCAAAATGATATAGAAATCACTATCCTACCCTTAGTTTTTATTTCCTTAATTTAATATTGAATTGGTTTTTATTTCCTTAATTTAATTGAATTTCGTTTGATTAGAGCAAAGTTCCTTAAAAACCTCTGCCTTTTTTAAAATATCCTGAACAGTTCCTGTAGGCTGAGCGCCTTTTTCAAGGAAATAGAGAATAGCGGGAACGTTTAAATAAGTTTGATTCTTGATCGGATCATAAAAACCCACTTTCCGAAGATCTCTTCCTTCTCTTCGGGATCGAACATCAATTGCAACGATTCGATAGACGGCTCATCGGGATAGATGTAGATGAAAAAGAACCCCCCCCTAGAACCGTATAGGAAGTTTTCTCCTCGTACGGCTCGAGAAAAAATGATTCGAAGTTTTGTCTATGGATAAAATTCTAATAAATAGTAAAGGAATCCGTAAAAGAAATTAGCCTAAAATTTAACTCATAGTCATTTTTTTTTAGCTTCCTTCCTGAAAACTAAAAAATCATTTGTACTCATAACTCAAGTTCAATAATTCTCAAATATATTAAAGAAAATTAAGATATTTTTTTATTGAGTGGTCTTTAACCCCCCTTTTTTGTCTCGTTGAAAATCTATTTGGATTCTTTATTCGGATCTGTGAGACAATTGAAGCGGTGTTTCCTTGTTCTGGGATCCTTTATCTTTGTTTTAAATCATTGGGTTTAGACATTACTTCGGTGCTTCTTAATCCTTTCAAAATGGTAGCAACATACCCCTTTTGTGATTTCTTTCTATCAAAGAATCATACCGACGGTTGATTCGTGCGCGATACACTGTGGATCGAAAAAGTTTTTGCGGTTCCAACAATTTTTTTGAATTGAAAATTTGCTCGAATCGGATTCTTTCGATTTCTATATCGAAGATATACTTACGAAGTTGTTCCAATTTATTGATTGGCATTAACCCTAGATCGTTGCCCCTGAGAAATTAATAAATACTTTCTACTCGAGCTCCATCATGAACTATTTACATTACAACCCAATAAAAAAAGAAGGGTTCTAGTAGAATAGAACAAACGACGTCGAGCCAAGAGCACCTTCATTCCTATATAAAATAAAATGGTGGATGTAAGAATAAGAATCCACACCGGATCGTGTCCTTCAAGTCGCACGTTGCTTTCTACCACATCGTTTTAAACGAAGTTTTACCATAACATTCCTCTAATTTGGAACCAGTATGGAATTGATTCAATTATGGAATCATGAATAGTCATTGGTTCAGTCGGTACAGAGACATAGTCATTTATATTTTTTCTTAGCTACATAGATAATAATAGATAATAAAGATTTTTCTGAAGAAATCTTAGCAAGACCTGGGCTTTTTTTGTATGAACGCAACTTTTTTCTATAAATCTCTATCTCAAAAAAATATCTAACAGAAATATCCAGAAATCAAAATATAGAAATAACATAACTAACAGAAATAACACGAATAAAGAAATTCTATTTGACTCTGTCTGTTCAAGTGACTCAATAAGATAGACTGACCCATTTCCAACTTCCTAAAGATTCAACCCATAAGGAATCATTACAAATCTTGATAATTGAAAAAGTTTCCTACTTCGACATCATTATTTGAGTCAAGTTTTACTTTTTACAGTAAAGACTACATTTGATTATCATAAGAAATAAATATTTCTGTTTCTTTTCGAATAGAATTGTCAATGATTTAAAGCAAATAAGCTAAATAGATCGAACAATAAAAAGAAATATCATTGTTAAATATTTAAATTTGAATATTTTAGGGATGCAAATTATTTTTCACAAAAATAGAAAGACTATTGTCACTGAATATAGGATAACAATACATACCTATAGGCTAAGCACTTCCTGGTTTTATATGTATTTTCATATTTTGTTTAACCTGAGGTTAAGTAATCTTTCTGCAACTGTGATATATGTCCCATCTTATCTTTATCTGGATTACAAAAGGATTCAGTTACATTTGCATGTCATTTGAACTCAATTTAGTTCAGTTTGTGAAAAAATGAGATATGATTCCGAAAAGAATCATTCAAAATAAAAAAAGAAAGAAGAATAATATTCTATACAATAATATTCTATACAATATTAGACCTTGAAACAGAACCTTGTTGAACAAAAAAGATGTATTCGGATACAATGGATATGCTCTGGGACGGAAGGATTCGAACCTCCGAATAGCGGGACCAAAACCCGTTGCCTTACCACTTGGCTACGCCCCATTTCTATTTTTATTCGACACTAATAATAATACTAATAAAGAATAATATTGGTATTAAGTGTTCGTCAATTCCAGTCCAACTATCTATAGACTAGAGAAAATCTTTCTTCTTTATAGAATATATTATAGATTCGTGCTAGGATTTTGACATGTGTATATCTAGAATTCAACTGAATTTATTGATCATTACATATAATTCAATTAAGATATTGTATGAAAGTATGATTTCTTCTATTCTCCTTTGAGGATTGGAGGATTTTTGATTGAGCGGAAAAAGAAGGATTTTTTTGTCTACCTTACTTTCTTCATTTTTCCTTATATCAATAACTCAATCAAAATGCAATTATCTCGACGAACAAAATGTCTGTTATGCTTAATATCTTTAGTTTGATCTGTCTTAATTCTACCCTTTATCCGAGTAGTCTTTTCTTCGCCAAATTGCCCGAAGCCTATGCTTTTTTGAATCCAATCGTAGATGTTATGCCAGTCATACCTCTGTTCTTTTTTCTTTTAGCCTTTGTTTGGCAAGCTGCTGTAAGTTTTCGATAAGATCTTGAATACTATCCTAGAAAATTCATGATTTATTCGATAAAAATTATAACAATTGATAAGATCAAATAAGTCTGGGAGTATGAACCTTCAATTCAAACATTGAAATTCTTGGATAGCCGCGAGAAATTCCGCTCGCCCCATTTCCCGATTCTAATCCTTTTTCCGGCGAAAGGCCTTATTAGGTTAGGGTCCCTTAGAATATCTAATTGTGGGTATGAAAGTGATTTGTGGTAATCAAAGACTCTTATTACAAATTTCAACTTCATTTGAATTTCTGAACATTCTTTTCTATTTCTAGAATTCATTTCTTGGTGTCAAAATAGGATATGTGATATAAAAATGGAGGATCTATTATCTTTTCTCGTTTTTCTTTTTCAAAAAATGATCTTGGAGGTTGTGTAATGCTTACTCTCAAACTTTTCGTTTACACAGTAGTAATATTCTTTGTTTCTCTCTTCATCTTTGGATTCCTATCCAATGATCCAGGACGTAATCCTGGGCGTGAAGAATAAAATAAAAATTTCGTTTTTGTTGCTTGATTTTCCAATTTTCTTAAGATTTTATTTTCTATATTCCATACGTTTAACTAGGAAAAAAATCAAAAGGGGTTTGCGAAATTTGAAAGAAAAAAATAGAAAGTCATCAACGGAAACGGAAAGAGAGGGATTCGAACCCTCGGTACGAATAACTCGTACAACGGATTAGCAATCCGCCGCTTTCGTCCACTCAGCCATCTCTCCCAATTGAAAAAGATAATTACTATGTTACATTACACATCAAGTAAGGATTAAAGAAAGTATTTCTTTCACATTCTTTATCGTTATTATATAATTAGGAATTCCATTTAGATGCTCGAAAGATCCAAATAGAAAGATAAATAAAGAAGACCTTCTTGCTTTTATTTTGTTCGAAGTGCCTTTTGGGCCTGGCCCGGTAAATACCCAGCCGGGCCTTTTTTTTGTTCCAACGAATTCCCTTTATTTATAGGTATAGGAAACATACTCTAAATAAGATACCCAATTTGGTATCTGTGTAAGAATTTCCATTGTGGGGTTTACATATACTTATCATTTTTGTTATAATAGAAATTGAGAAGGATTTTTGATTCAAAAGAATCCATTAAGTATGTTTTGTAGTTTTTTATGTCATTCGGCAAACCCAATTTTAGATTCAAATCCAAGAATCATTCAGGAATTCTCAGTCAACGAATAGTTAAGGGTTCCCATTTGTCATAAATTTTGGCTTTTTTGAATGAAAATATACATTTGATTGTTCAATAGAAAAGTGAGGGGAAGTTTTTCGGCATTCGAAGGGGTGGATCAACTACAATCAAAAGGGGAAAGGGGTTTCTTTTATAATTTTTATAAATTTAGCAAAAGGATTAAATTAAAAAAGGGATGCAAGTACAATAAACTAAAGTTTATTAATCCAACCCAGAAAATTTTATCCTATTGTGTATCGTTTTGGCGGCATGGCCGAGTGGTAAGGCGGGGGACTGCAAATCCTTTTTCCCCAGTTCAAATCCGGGTGCCGCCTCATCAACAAACGAATCAAAATCTCTTATCTGCTGATATAAATCACCCAAATTTTCCCCAGTAGAACAGAATAAGGGGATTGTTGATACTTGGTTGATTCTAAACATCTATTCTGGGGATTTTGTAAAAGATTGGAAATCTTTCAATCTAAAATTCAAAGAAAGATTATATTCAAAGAAAGATTATATTATAATGGTCGAAGCAAGACTTCCCGATTCCCTTCTACTGCTAATGTAATATCTATTGATTGGGTCTTGAATTTCATTGGCATAGCCGGCGGCTAACTAGTTGTGGAAAGTCCTTTATATAATCTACATATGCTTCAGAGAGACAATCGGGAAAGGGTACGGATTAGATCAAATAGGAAATAAAAGTATGTAATAGATAGCAATTGATCTTTGAAGTTAAAGGGCAACAAAGAATGGGCCCTCTTTTTTTTACTATATGTTCCATTAGTAACATTCCTTTGTAGCATCATTGTGTATTTTACTTGTGTTTAGTCTTTCCCGATTAGAAATCATATAGTAATTTTTTAGAAATGGATTTATTTGATTGGTTCATCAATAGTGTTGGGCCAGAATCCCTTTTTGACTCTGGACCATGGATTCTACTATTATTAGTGAGCAATACAATAATGGAATATTTCTATCATAAAGATAAGGGACATAATTGACATGGATATAGTAAGTCTCGCTTGGGCTGCTTTAATGGTAGTCTTTACATTTTCCCTTTCACTCGTAGTATGGGGAAGAAGTGGACTTTAGAAGCACTACTAATTTAGTTGAGGAATGAAACGGTATCAATTGTTTTATAGATCGTTCTGCAACGCATTTTTTATTTGAATTGAAAATTATTTCAATTCAAAATATATTCATTTCGAAATTCCATTGGATTCTAGTGGAGAAATGTATTGTATAACAGTAAAACAATTATTTCAGAAAGAAAGAGAATTGGGTCCTACGTTAATTCCATATATGGATTAATCACTACATATATTGTAGATATAGATAGAAGCTAATATAGTATACCAACTTTATTAGAAAGTCAAGTACAACTTTATACACTACTATAACAGTAATAGAGAGTATGGTAAGAAAGAAATTTCTTTCTTACCATACTCTCGGATCTCATAGAATACCGCCCATTATAGTCCGTTGATTTCATTTAAGACGCAAAAAAAGAATCCTTTTTATTTGATTTCTTCAACTATTGATAAGAACTCAGAAGTCAAGTTTCAGTTCAAGTAATTAATTATTTTGACTGACTGTTTTTACGTAAATGATAAGTAGAAAAGCAGTAGGAACTAAAATGAACAGTGCAGTAGCAATAAATGCAAGAATATTTACTTCCATAATCTCAATCTCATCGTTTTTTTATTTCACAATAACTCGGGATTTAATCCCATAGAGATGATAAATCTTTCACCTGTCAATTCAATGAATGCATTACCTATCGATGATCTTGAATCGGATCAATATCATGAATAACAATATCTGAGCTATTAAATTAATTCGTCGTCGAGAATTGAATAGTATAACATACGAAGATCTTTTATCCATACCGAATCCAAGATGGGATTCCCGGACCAATCAAAAATTCCTTTATTTATCCTTCTTTTCTGTTCTTTCTTTTCTATAACTTACCTTAGGTGTTCCGTGTAGAACCATCAAATGAAGTATCCTCGTCCGTTTCCATTAACTTAACTACAAAACCCCAACAAACAATACAAGCGAAGTGGAAAAAAAGAGGAATTAGGTTGTAAATTTGAATGATCCCATTTTCTTTGGAAGACAAAGAAGTATGAGAAAGATGAGTCGCGGGAGAAAAGATGGAATATTCTATCAACTTCACTATTTTAATTATTTTCATTTTAGTTTAGGGTTTGTTCTTTCTTCGACAGAATCCTGAAAAAAAGAGGGGAAACCCCTTCGGAATTAAATTATGCTCTCTGTCCCTTCTTTCATTTCACATAAAACGGAGAGGTTAATTGATGTACTTATTGGATCCGTCGGGACTGACGGGGCTCGAACCCGCAACGTCCGCCTTGACAGGGCGGTGCTCTTGCCTATTGAACTACAATCCCAGGGAAATAAGAAGAGATCTAGCAGAAAATTTTGATTCTTTTTTCTTCTCTCTTATCAGGTATTTCTTAAGAACAAGAGGGTTCTACCATCTGATAGTAGATTGGCGAATTGTTGGGCCGAGCTGGATTTGAACCAGCGTAGACATATTGTCAACGAATTTACAGTCCGTCCCCATTAACCACTCGGGCATCGACCCAACGCCTAATTAGACGTTCCATAATCAACTTTCTTTCGTCTCCCAGGCGGACAAATCCATTTCACTTTTGATAAAATATATCAAATCAAACTGCCACGGATAGACTGAGGAGTTGACAACTCCATTTCACTTTTGATAAAATCCTACTCTATGGTCTTGGTATACCCCTAGAGGGACTTGAACCCTCGTTTTCTCCGTGAAAGAGAGAGGTCGTAACCACTGGACCATAGGGGCACCAATGGACCATAGGGGCCTATGGCCACCTTTATTCATAAATAAACTAGAAATAAGAGTTGCTGAGGGCCGGCCACCTTTAGGAAATCAAAAAGCACTACACAATACAAATACAATAGGGAATAAGGCCTAAGGCCACCTTAACTTAATATAAAATAGAAATCAGCCGAGGGACACCTTTAGAAGATGAATAGGATATGAATCAAACCGAAAAACTCGTTCACTTTTCTGGGGGTTAATGGTAATCAAACTTTACCATTAAACTATACAATGGATCCAAGAGACGGTACCTCTGAATCAGCAGGAGATGAAAAAAAGGATTTACCAAAGTCTGATTTGGGAATTCTATTGAGCCCTAAATCATATCAAAGTCATATCATATCAAATTATATTATATTGAGCCCTAACTGTCAATATTATATTGAGCCCTAACTGTCAATTGACGACAGGAGGGCAATAAAAGAAGAGAAAGACATTAGGTATATCTGGGTTCATCAATACA